AACAATTAAAATTTGACCCGATTTGAGGTGTGGTCCGTTTTTGGCTATACATACATTTTCACAAATAAACTGTCCAAGACTAATTCTTGTGGGTGTTTCATGACAATAATTATGATAATAATTATGATGGAGAAAATACCAATTCAAATTGAATGTATTCAAAACCATGTTACTACACGGATCGGAATTTAAAATTCCCCCCTTTTCATCCATTAAATAATAGTGAAATACTTGAAAAGTCTGTTTTAAATTGTCAAATTCCAAATATTTAGTTATCGAGATCTGATTATGAGTTATTAACTGAGAAAAGGAATAAAAATGGAAAATTTGAGGGACTGACCCTAAAGGCCCTAATGAATTCCTAATTGGAATTAGAGAATCTTTTTGAATTGATTCTTTTATCCCATTAGAATATTTTCTATCATTAAATGGATCCATTTGAAAACAATTAGATGCTGACAAAATTATCAAAGATTGGCGTTCTTTATTCCTATTCCTATTTATATTTAACAACGTACGAATAGTTCCTTGATTTTGACTAAGAGATTGTTGAACGCTTGCCTTGGAATAAATAGAATCCAATGGATTGCTATTGGTGGAATCAGACTCATTATTGAAGATCAATTCCGAACCTGACGGGTCTTCCCTTTTTCTGATATATGAAATATGGGATTTCACTAAGTCTATTCTTAGGAAATTTCGAACTAAACTCAGATCATTTGTCCTTACTTCAACAAAGGAAGCAAGGGCTTCTTCGATCGAAGAACTTCTTTTGTCTTGGTCCCAATTCAACACTAAACAAGTCCGAACTAATTGAATACTTGTTCCAGAAATTTCATGAATTGGTTTACCATTTCCATAAAGGATATAATTGACAACTTTAAACTCCAGATTCTCCCTTTCTTGCAACGGATCCTGTGGGAAAAGTGTTACTAAATTTATACCGTCTGCTATTTCATATATGATTACAGGTCGAACCAAAACAAAATACTTTTTTTTGCTAGGTGTGATCCATTGTACATAAATCCAATTTTTCCATTTTTTAAATTTCTTAGAATTTTTTTTTACTCTTTCAGGTGGTATCAAGATGCCACTTTGTCGGGATATCTTATCCATCTCTCCAGGAAAATGTATATCTCCAGAAAATATTTTAAGTTCAATCTTTTTTTTTTTTTTCTCCACTTGTACCAATCCGCCTACTCGACTTCTTGTACTTAAAGTGATTGGTGTATCTACTCCAATGATACTATTGTTCCGTACCATTATGGAACAAGATTCAGGTAAAATATGCACTTCCTCGGGAATGAAAAAAAATCGATCTACTTTCATTTGGTATTTTGTCTTAAATTCTTTGACTCCTCGATACTCAATCAAATCTTCTTTTTTGAGGATTGAATGCACTCCTATAGTCCCATATTTAGTAATTCCTAAACTATTTCTTCTGTATTGAGGATCATCGAAATAAGCAAGAATACAATTTCTACGAAAAAGACCATTTTTGGGTATTTCAATCGAAATGCTGGAACGGGGCAGTATTTCTTTTTCTCGTTCTTGAAGTGATTCAAATTGAATGATGAATCTATTTCTTCGCTTCTTTGCCAATAAATCAGAATTCCCTTGGAAAATGGAAGGATATATGAGATTACAATAACCCCTACATATGATTCGATTAAGTTCTGAATAATTAGGAATTCCGCTTTCTTTTTTCCCAAAAAGATTCGAACTAAAAAATTTGTGTCTTACATGATCATTATTTACTGAAAGAATAGAAATAGATCTTTCTTCGACAGAAAGAGAATGAACATTAATTTGATCTTGATCCTTATAGAGTGAAAAAGGAACTACACGGGATCTGCACCAACCCCCCGATAATACCCATAAATGACTTGTTTTTGGTAAGAGATGGACATTACTATATGTAAATTCAGGTGCATGGTACACATCGGTACTCCAGTGCATTTCTCCTTCTGAGTCAGAATAAATATGTTTTCGAACCCTCTCTTTAAAAGAGAAAGTGTATGTTCCCGCGCGAATCTCAGCAATCACTTGTTCTGATTCTACATATTGATCATTTTGAACTAAAAGAAAACTTTTTGGTGGAATAGTAACCTTATGTATAATATCCTCACTCTCAATAGTTACATACAAGTCTATATAACATAAAAAGGCAGGATGGCCATGACGCGTACGTGTGGGATGAACCAAATTATCATTGAATTTGATTTTTCCATTAGAAGGAGCTCGTATATGTTCTGCAGTACCCCCTGTGAATACTCCGCCAGTATGAAAAGTTCTTAATGTTAGTTGAGTGCCCGGTTCTCCAATAGATTGACCTGCAATAATACCTACAGCTTCTCCCAATTCGACCAGGTCACCATGAGTAGGACTTCGTCCATAACATAATCGGCAGATCCAAGACGTACTTCTACAAGTAAAGGGAGTCCTAATAGATATTGGTTGTGTTTGAAAAGTTATAAAGCGATTGATAAGTCCAATACCA